CGCGGGATCCTAAGGAAAATAATTTTATTTCTACCGAGCTGAAACAAGAAGCCGAGGGTTCTAGTAAACCAAAACCATCATTTTCTAGCTATTTGGCTTCAATCTCCCCCTTTTTTAGCGCAAAAATTGAAGATTTAGTTACGATTGAAAGTTTTGTACTATCATCCATAGATCCTTTATTCATACTCATTCAATTGGAAGAATTGAACCAATCAAAAAAATTATGCTTCTCGACTCCATAATCCAATTTTTTTATTAAAATTATGATTGCCTTTTGGATAGAAATCGTGAGAATGTATATTCTTTCCTCAAATGTCCTATTGAGGTTTAAAGGATTAAATCTTTTTAAGAAATAAAGTTTTTGATCGGAATATAAAATATGAAAAAAATGGAAAGACCCCTTAACTATTGAAGTTGTTAATAGAACGAATCACACTTTTACCACTAAACTATACCCGCTACATATTCATTATTGAATATGAATGGACCATTTGTCCAACAAAGTAATCAGACGCAGTCAAGATAGCATCAGAATCATGAAAATTCCAGCATTAACACGTATTTTTCTCCACTGCGGCGCGGAATTGAAAACTTGAAAAAAAATAGGTGAATAGCAAAAAGTTTAGTCAAATTTAAATAGTGTACTAAAATTATAAGTATTTTTTTTTTTTGAAACCTCCCTTCACTTGAACCACCAGATTTTCTGAATTCGGGTAAATTGGGCCTCAAACTTTCAAGCTTGTACTTTGCTTTGAACAAGTAAATGATTTAGAGTCTCATTTTATAAATATGTGTTTTCTATTTGATATTATGATATTATATATCTTATAAGATATTATAAGATATATTTTATTTCTTTATTAATATTAATACTTCTTTCTTATTAAGACTTCTTAAATGAATTATTAAGATGAATATAATACTGAACTTCAACTTTCATTTATAATGAAATTCATTTTTCATTAATGAATTTCTGAATTTTATACTTAAGAATAATAAAATAAAGACGACGATTAGTACTATATTACTAGATACTATAATACTATTAAAGTAGAACACTTTTACTATAAAGACTAAATATTAGAATTTATACTCTAATTTACTAGAATTACTACTAATTTACTAGAATTACTATATAAGGTACTATAATATACTAAGAATAGATATATAATCTCTAATATTTCAATTTCAATATAGAATATTCTATATATTCTATATTAATCATTAATCTAGATCTAGATAATTTTTTAAAGAATTTCTAAAATAATCTATCTATTAGAATCTTATCTAATTTCTAATAATTAGGAATGGGAATAAAAATTACTCTTCTTGTTTCAATAACAATTTTTATTCGTCGGAACAAAAGAAGTACTGGCCCGGTCAGTACTTATACTTAACCAGGCCGGGGAAATGAACCTTTTGTACAAAATAAAAGAAGTAAGGTATTCTTTCTATTGGATAAATCTGTTTCGAATCATTGAAGGAAAATAAAAATTGTTCTCAATCTTGGCTTCACATGTTAAAGATAAATTTTCAATTTTGAATGGGGAGAGATGGCTGAGTGGACTAAAGCGTCGGATTGCTAATCCGTTGTACGAATTATTCGTACCGAGGGTTCGAATCCCTCTCTCTCCGATCCCCCTGATCACTTGAGATTTTAGAATTGAAATAAATTTCGATTATTTTCTTTTATGAATCTTTTATCTTTATCTAGTATCTATCCCATTTCTTTATATCTAGTATCTATTCCATTTCTTTATACATTTACCTATGAAATACCTATGAAAAAATTAAGGAAAAAGTAAAAACAAATCTCATATCTTTTTTTATTCTTCACGCCCGGGATTACGCCCCGGATCATTAGATAAGAATCCGAAGATGAAGAGAGAAACAAAGAATATTACTACTGTGTAAACGGATAGTTTAAGAGTAAGCATTACAAATCTCCAAGATAAGATAAGATCATTTTTTTTTAAGGAAATAGATCACCTATTTTACGACACACACTAGACACTATTTTGATATGACGCTCTAAAGATGAAAAAAAAGGAAGTTTTTTTGAAATTTCTTTTCACGAATTTCTTTCTAATGTAATAAGATTCATATTTTTTCGTTATCAAAAATTTCTTGTCATATCCATATCTATAATTAGGTATTGTATGGGATTTTATAAAGGAAAGGTCAGAACAAAAGAAGAAATAAGCTGATTAGCTGATTAAAGATAAAGATCATCACCCCCTTCCCTTATTCAAATTAAATTTCAATATAAAATAGAAAATAACAGAATTTCACTTTTTGAATCGAGGGTTCCTAATGTCCAGACTTATTTGAATCTTATTTATGATCTTATTGATTTTCAGAAGAAAAATATCATCTTTTTTTTATCGAAGAAATTATGAATTGAATAGAGATTTCATTTTTATCGAAAACTTACAGCAGCTTGCCAAACAAAGGCTAATAGAAAAAAGAGTAAAGGGATAACGGGCATAACGTCTACAATTGGATTGAAAAAGGCATAAGCCTCAGGCAATTTGGCGAAGAAAAAACTACTCGAATAAAGGGTATAATTAAGACAGATACAGATTAAACTAAAGATATTAAACATAACAAATATTCTTTTCTTGTTCTTAAAGATTCAAATTAAATTGAAATGATAATAAATTATCAGATTGGATTGAGTTGTTTTTCTGAGGAAAATTTTCAAATAAAAAGGCAGATGCAGATAAAAGAAAAAAATTCTTATTTTTCTTTGACTTCTCCCCAATCAAGAATCCTTCCTTACATTCTCCAATCAAATAAGAATACAAGGAATTCTATTTTCATACAATATCTTAATTGAATTCTAAGTAATGATCAATTAATCTTTTTGATTCTATATCTATTGTGTTGAATCCTAGCGACAACATGTCCTATATTTCTTTTGGTTGGTTATTGACGAATAACAAATATTTATCTTATTTTTTCTTAGACCAAATCAAAATGGGGCGTGGCCAAGCGGTAAGGCAACGGGTTTTGGTCCCGTTACTCGGAGGTTCGAATCCTTCCGTCCCAGATCGTTTGCATTAGAAACGAAAGATTCTTCTCTATTGAAATTGAAAATTTAATTCAACAATTTTCTGTTTAATGTTGGATACAATGTTATCCAATCTGAATTCTAAGAATCATTCTTAGAATCATATCTTTTTTTTTTTTTACTAAAGTATTTTATTATTAAATATAAATATTCGTGATTACTTTTGTTAACGATTATTTTTTTATATGATGTATATGGATGCGAAAAGATAAGAATCCGAGGATTCTTATTTTCTCTTTGATCTTACCTTACACGAGATTTTTTCTACTCCATAATAATGAAAACAAAGAAACTTTATTCTCAAACTATCTCTCTGTTTTCAATTAAATGAAAATAAGATTTCATTGGAGATGGTAAATAATAAGTAAATCATAATATTAGAAAAATCATATGTCATAAAGAAAAAATGAGAAAATATTTATAAAAATATGTAATGTAATATATTAAATAAGAGTATAAAATAGAAATAAAATAAATATAATTATTGTATGTAATTGTATATTTTTATTTTGTATATTTTTCTTATTAATATTATCTTATTATTTTATCTTATTATTTCATTTCAGATTATCTTATTATTCTAATAATGAAATATTTAGTATTTAGTTAAACATTTAGTTAAATTTAGTTAAAGTGGCTAAAAACTTTTATCCATTCATGAGTATTTTTTTTCATTTGAATGAAAGTAAAGTCAAAGGCTTTTTTTGAGGTTTCTAATTTCTTTTTTAATAAAAAGAGGTTTATTATGGACAATCCCGAAAGATCTGTTGAAGATGTAAATAAGTTTGCTTAAAACTGATTTGTTTTTTTTCATGTGATATTATTCATATAAGAAAATTATGTGGTATTTTTAAGTGAAATCCTTTCCGGATAACACTTATCTATAAGTGTAGATTATTATGTATCAATTGGTTCAGCCAATGACTATTCATGATTCCATATTGAATCAATTGCATACGGTTCCAAATTAAAATAAAATGAGAGGGATGTTATGGTAAAACTTCGTTTGAAACGATGTGGTAGAAAGCAACGTGCGACTTGAAGGACATGATTGGCTGTGGATTCTGACATCCACCATCTTCTCTTTCTATACGAATGAAGATGCTCTTGTCTCGACATAATTTGTTCTGCTAGGAACCTAATTTAATTTGTCTTGGGTTACTAAATAACTAAATAAAGATACTAATGGTATATTAAAGTGGTATATTAAAGGTATAGCATATGATGGAGCTCGAGCAAAAATGATTGATTCATTTATCGGGGGAATAATCTAGGGTTAGTGACAATCAATAAGTTAGACCAACTTTGTAAATATATTATCAATATCTAAATATAGATAAATGGAGAGGTTCAAAAATGAACAAGTTTGAAATGAAAAAATCAAATTTGTCGAAATTTTTAAACTGTTTCAATCAAGAGTGTATCACAAAGGAATCAATCTTTCGTATGATTTTTTCATTTTCTTTCCATAGAAAGAACAAAAAACAAAAGGTATGTTGCTGCTTTTTTGAAAAGGAGTAAGGATCACCGAAGTAATGTCTAAACCCAATGATTTCACAAAGCGCAAAGAAAAGACAACAAATTCCGGAACAAGGAAACACTATTTTCACTTGTCTCAACAATTGGATCAGAATGAGTAAAAAAAATATATATATGAAAGGAGACAAAAAAAGAAGTTAGAGACAGCTCAAGAAATTCTAAGGATTTCCTTTTGAACTCTTTCAAAACTACCCAACTTGAGTTAGGAGTACAAATGAAATTTCTTTTTCTGTAAAGAAGGAAAAAAAGGCTCAAATTACAGTCTAATTCTTTATGGATCCATTTCTCTATCTATCTATCTATTTCTCTTTCTATCTATATAGATAATAGATAGATAGAGAAATTCTAGAAATTATAATCATTTTTTCTTGAGCCGTATGAGGAGAAAACCTCCTATACGTTTCTAGGGGGGCATCTTTTATCTACATCTATCCCAATGAGCCATCTATCGAATCGTTGCAATTGATGTTCGATCCCGAAGAGAAGGAAGAGATCTTCGAAAAGTGGGTTTTTATGATCCGATAAAGAATCAAACTTATTCAAATGTTCCTGCTATTTTATATTTCCTTGAAAAAGGTGCTCAACCCACAGGAACTGTTTATGATATTTTAAGGAAGGCAGAATTCTTTAAAGAATTTCGAGTTTCTTTTGATAAAAAAAGAAAGGAAAAACAAGAATTATGAATAAAAAAAGGATAGGGTAACTAGTACCTATCTTTGTGTAAATCTTTATTCAAAGTTTTTTCTTTTCTTGTTCTATTCATACTTATTTTATTCTTCTTTTTCTTTCTTCTTTTTGTGGAACCCCCCAAACAAGGGGGGTAATCTTTCTTCTTGTATTTGTATTGTACCTTTCTTTTTTTGATTAAATAAAACCGCTATTTTTGCTATCTTTACCTTTTCCTTATTTTTTTTCCGCTCAAAGTTTTATTCTTTATATTATGCTAATCCAACACAAATTTCTATCTAATTTCTTGAAATTTGTTTGATAAAAAAGTCCATTCATATTGACAATGGCGTATCAAACAAATATAATTTTATCGTATATAAATAGATCTTTTTATCCCCATTCCCTATCGGCTCTTTCTTTCCTTCACTTTAGTAAAATGAATGAGTTTGTTGTATTTTTTTTATTTCGATCATATCTACATTTCATATTGATCCGGGTTGCTAACTCAACGGTAGAGTACTCGGCTTTTAATTGCGACTATGATCTTTTACACATTTGGATGAAGGAATTCGTCTAGACTATTGGTAGAGTTTATAAGACTGCGACTGATCCTGAAAGGTAATGAATGGAAAAAAAAGCATGTCGTAAAAAGAATAATAAAATCATAGAAAAAAAAGATTTCTAGTACTCATAATAGAAATAGAACGAGAGTTTTTCTTTTGATAACAATTGGTAAAGTATTTTTGGTCTAGTGAATAAATGGATAGAGCCTTATGGCTCCAATTCGAGTAAGACAAAAAAGTAACGAGCTTCCCTTCTTAATTTGAATGATTACCCGATCAAATTACTAATTATGCGTTAAAAATAGATTAGTGCCTGATGTGGGAAAAGGTTCTCTTGTGAATTGTGAGTGGACCATTGATTCTTTTTTTTATTAATCCTAATTATTCTTTATTGTGGATTGAAGACGGATGTGTAGAAGAAATAGTATAGTGATAAAAAAGGTATTTTTTTTCCAAAGTCAAAAGAGTGATTGGGTTGCAAAAATAAAAGATTTTTACCCCTTTTTCTTATTGTTATTTTATTTATTTCTTTTATTGTTATTCTACTTATATTAACAAGTAAAAGAAATCCAAATTGGATAGAAAGAAAGGGAAAGAAAAAAGATCTGTAGATTGGGCTCTCTGTCTCCGGGGTATATATTCTTTAATTTGTTCTTACTTTTATATAATCTTTTACTTTATTAGATTATCATTATGTTTTTTACATGTATAAAAGTCTATATTATTATTATTGAAATTGAAAGTAAAAGTATAGACAGTGCATAATACAATATATGCATACGCCGTTCTGACCATATTGCACTATGTATCATTTCATAACACAAGAAGTGCCTCCCTTTTTTGGTTACAGTAGAAATGTATTTAAATGGCAGAATTACAAGGATATTTAGATTGAAAAAAGATAGATTTCGGCAACAAAACTTCCTATATCCACTACTCCTTCAGGAGTATATTTACTCACTTGCTCATTATCATAGCTTTAATAGTTTTATTTTTTACGAACCTGTGGAAATTATTGGTTATGACAATAAATCTAGTTTAGTACTTGTGAAACGTTTAATTACTCGAATGTATCAACAGAAATCTTTGATTTCTTCGGTGAATGATTCTAACCAAAAGGAAAATGGTTTTTGGGGGCACAAGAATTCTTTTTCTTCTCATTTTTATTCTCAAATGGTATCAGAAGGTTTTGGAGTCATTCTGGAAATTCCATTCTCGTCGCGATTAGTATCTTCCCTTGAAGAAAAAAGAATACCAAAATCTCATAATTTACGATCTATTCATTCAATATTTCCCTTTTTAGAGGATAAATTATCACATTTAAATTATGTATCAGATCTACTAATACCCCACCCCATCCATCTGGAAATCTTGGTTCAAATCCTTCAATGCTGGATCAAAGATGTTCCTTCTTTGCATTTATTACGATTGTTTTTCCACGAATATCATAATTTGAATAGTATCATTACTTCAAAAAAATCCATTTACGTCTTTTCAAAAAGAACGAAAAGATTCTTTTGGTTCCTACATAATTCTTATGTATATGAATACGAATATCTATTCCTGTTTCTTCGTAAACAGTCTTCTTATTTACGATCAATATCTTCTGGAGTCTTTCTTGAGCGAACACATTTCTATGGGAAAATAGAATATCTT